TGTGAGATCGTCAATATCGTACCGAGGGTTTCTTTAAAGTATACCAAATCAGTATAGCTATCCTTCTTCTGACGCAGCAACGCAACTCCAATCAGTCTCGAAACGAAGTCCTATATAATTTCTTTAGTCTTTTCTTTTTCTTGTCACTGTAGAACCGTGTACCATAGATTAGAGAAAAATGTGAATTTGACGGGTTGTTTTCTAATAATTAATAATAAAAATTCATAAAAGAGATTAGCCTATTCCCCGAATTCACAATTCAATTAGATGCGAAATCTAACCCCCTCCCCTTCGTACTTGTAGAATAAGAGTTTTTTGTTGAAATCCTTTTTTCATTTTAAGGAATTGCTTAGTTGTCCAGAAACAAGTACTGGCAGTAGAGAATATTCGAGAGAACAGCGAAAAAATAATTGTAAGAATCAATATTCTGAATGTGTGTATTCTTGTTCTTGTATTCGATGCAAAAGGTTTTTCTTGATTTTCTTGATACTTAATTAAACTACAAAGAGGTTTTTTTTTTATTTTAATATGGAAAGAAAAAAAAAAGTAAAAGATATTATAAAGAAAAATAGAGGGTTACTTTTCGTTCTAAAATCTAAAAAAAAAAATGTATTCGATACAAATAAATAACAAATAAATAAATAAACTAAAAGAAGTGATCAACATAGAAATGATTTTCCAATTTTATTCCGTAGCGATTTCCATAGTGATTTGATTCAAAGACAGTTTCTTTGAATGAAGTTATACAACACAGTTTTTCTAATATATTATTATTTTAATATTTCTTTAATATTTCAATTTAGTTTGTTCTTTTATTTCTCAAGAGTTGTCCAATGAATCTTTTGATTCGGAGATAGGATAGGTAGATTTTTAGATGATGAGTTGATTTCTTTTTCTACTTATATCGCTCTTTTTTTTTTCGAGTGTTGTCTATAATCTATAATGATAATGATTGATAAATGATTAATAAATAAAAAACTTTCAATTGGTATTTTTGCTTATCTTCGTATCTTTAAAAAATTGAATTTAGGAAAGTATTTTACAAATATATGGATAAAAAAAAATAGTTTATTTAGCTCCTTCATGCCCACTCTAACTAGTTATTTTGGTTTTCTGTTAGTAGCTTTAACTATAACTTTAGTTATATTTATTAGTCTGAGCAAGATACGACTTATTTGAAATTAATTGAATGAACAATTCATAAAAAAAAAAGAATTTTTTTTTTGCAGTATTCCATTTTCTAGTTCCTTACCGTGTCAATTTCCAATTCTTGGTTATTGAGATTTATGGGCAATATGCATTAATATTTAAGGATAGATATTACCTCCTTTTTCCTCTTTTCAAACAAATTGAAATGATTGAAGTTTTTCTATTTGGAATCGTCTTAGGTCTAATTCCTATTACTTTGGCTGGATTATTCGTAACTGCTTATTTACAATACAGACGTGGTGACCAGTTGGATCTTTGATTAATTAATACCCTTTTTTTTGACCTCCTCCTTTTTTTAATCCACAGGAGGTCAAATTAAGATTGATGTTCAAGCTTTTCCCTAAAATTTTTGACTTAACAAAACAAGAATGGAATCACGCTCTGTAGGATTTGAACCTACGACATTGGGTTTTGGAGACCCATGTTCTACCGAACTGAACTAAGAGCGCTTTTTTATTACAAAAAAGAAAGCTGTAAGTAAAAAGATTCTTTTTTTTTTACTCCACTACATCTTGAATGCCTATACTATCTCATATATAAACTATATTATATATAAATATAATATATATAAATATAATAAATAATAATATGATATTAAAGAATATCATATTAATTTATGATTAGGTATGCCCAATTTTAATTGATCTCAATTGATCCCTTGTTATTGTATTGCTCAGAGGCGAAGTAATAAGTAGGGATGACAGGATTTGAACCCGTGACATTTTGTACCCAAAACAAACGCGCTACCAAGCTGCGCTACATCCCTTTCAATTGGTCTACAATGTCATTGTAGAGAATCCCTGTCTTGTTTTCCACATACTTATTTCATTTCATTTTCTCCATTGAGATACATAACTTATCTTGCCATTTCTTCTTTTTTTTTGTCTCATATCATATAACATAGAATACATATAATAATAAACTTATATACATATGAAAAAAAAAATAGGAAACCCGCCGTAAATTTCGTGAATGCCCAGACGGAAAGAGACGTATTTTGTTCTTTTAAGAAAAGAAGAGGAAAATCTTATCTATCAAATTATTGTACATTTCTCAATTTGAATTAAGAATTCTGCGTACAAAACAAATACGAGTGTCCTTTAATTTAACTACATATATACATCTGATCATATATGTATTGCCGTTATGTATTACAATAAAGAATACAGAAGGAGGATTTTTTATGCGAGATCTAAAAACATATCTATCCGTAGCGCCAGTAATAAGTACTCTATGGTTCGGGTCTTTAGCAGGTCTATTGATAGAGATCAATCGTTTTTTCCCGGATGCTTTGACATTCCCTTTTTTTTCATTCTAGTTATTAACACGGGGGGGTGAAGAAACTTAGAGACACAATTAAATATCTCTGACTACTACCCCCTTTTTTCTAATTCGAATAAGTTAGAAAAGAGAAAGAATAAAAGTGGATTCAACCTCAGCCAAACACGGAACTGGGTTCAAACTTCAAGTAAATTTACTTTAATTAAATCTTTAATTAAATTAAGAGAACAGAAGTGGAAATGCGGTTAGGGCAACAGTATCATACAAGAAGTTGAAATAAAATAGAAAGACTGTACTTCTATTCTAATCTAAACTTCTAATCTAAATATACTTCTAAATGTAAATATAATTTTTAATCATTGTATTACTTATTTTTACTATTACTATATTGGCGGCAACAAAATCTTTCATAATTTGATTTCGAGTTAGTAACTTGTATTTTTTCCTTCTTTTCTTCTTCGTTTCGGATAGGAAAATAGAAGAGTTGAGTGAATAAAAACCAAAAGGAGGTTCATGGCCAATGGTAAAGACGTCCGAATAAGGGTTATTTTAGAATGTACCAGTTGTGTTCGAAAGAGTGTTAATAAGAAATCAATAGGCATTTCTAGATATATTACTCAAAAGAATCGACACAATAGGCCTAGTCGATTGGAGTTGAGAAAATTCTGTCCCTATTGTTACAAACATACAATTCACGGGGAGATAAAGAAATAGATGGAATCGATCAACTGCGTGTGACTTTTACAAGGAAGATGAAAAATGACATATTGACATATCATATATTAGCATATCATATGTTAATATATATATTTAAATAGAAATAAGCAAAATCCTATTTCTTAATTCGAAATCATTAGCATTTTTGATCCGATCAAAGGAAATAGGATTCTCGAAAAAAGGAATAAAATAAACAAGCCATGGATAAATCCAAGCGACTTTTTCTTAAGCCCAAGCGATCTCTTCGTAGGCGTCTGCCCCCGATTGGATCGGGGGATCGAATTGATTATAGAAACATGAGTTTAATTAGTCGATTTATTAGTGAACAAGGAAAAATATTATCTAGACGGGTGAATAGATTGACTTTAAAACAACAACGATTAATTACCATTGCTATAAAACAAGCTCGTATTTTATCTTCATTACCCTTTCTTAATAATGAAAGACAATTTGAAAAAAACGAGTTGGTCGCTCGAACTACGGGTCTTAGAACCAGAAAAAAATAGGCTTACTCTTTAATTGAATCAAAATTTCAATCCGAACTCAAACGTCGGTTGATGTTTTGTTCGAGAAAAATCCAGGAATACAGATTTGATTGTCGTGTCGTAAAAAAAAACGAATTGGGTAAAGTAAATAAAAAAATAAATATTTTTTTATTGAATGTTTTTGTTCAGTTTGACTACTTGATCATATTATGATCATATTTTATCATACTTATTTCTATTCTACCTTCCCGGAATTCATTTTCCAAGTAATTCCATGTCAAAGTCAAACATTCCGAAGGATTCCTTCCAATCTCCTTATTTTATCATGTCATTGGAAATCAGATAAAGGCAATTCCTATTTAATATAGCTAGTTGTGCAAGTATTTTACGATTAAGAAGCAACTGTCTCTTGTACAGATTGTTTATTAATGTACTATAACTATGGGATACTACATTCTCGCGAATTGCTGCATTTATACGAGTGACCCATAAACACCGAAAATTTCTTTTGTGCCTATCTCTATCCCGATAGGCCGAAAACAAAGCTTTTATTCTTTGTTGAATAATAGTTCGAGTAAGTCTTGAATGAGCCCCACGAAAGCTTGATGTGAATAAACGAATTTTTGTTCTACGCCTCCGAGCTATATATCCTCGTCTAATTCTGGTCATTGAATAAACGAAACTTTGATAAATAACTAATTGATTTCCTTTCTTTCAGTTATTCTTTTTCCCTTTTCTAGAATAACAAAACGGATTCTTCCAATGTATAAAATAATAATTCCAACGGCTTTTGCTACTCTAACCTTCCCAACCACTATTTTTTCTTTTTTTTTATAAGCATTTCGCCTTGAAATAAGAAATCTTATTGGTACTAGGTATCAAACAAAAATAACAAAAATATAGTAAATAAAAATAAGTAGTAATTAAGTAGTAAATAGAAATGGATAAATAAATAGTGGGTTCCATCGTTTCTATGGTTATTTCTTAAACGGCGAGGTCCTCTCTATACACCGGAGCCCCTTACTTGATCGAATCAATGCTATTGTTAACTTGTACAGTTTACACTTTTTGGCTCTACCCATGAATTCCCCAGTAGTAGGTCTTTCACAACGAGATCCGTTTTTACAGTAACGGTATTTAATTATGTGGATTAGCTGATTAGCTGACCTTGTTAGTCCGTTCTTGCAAGAGTAGAGGCATCCATTTTCGGCTTTTTAATTTAAATAAGATTTGCCCTGCTTAACAGATAATCATTTGCTACCAATGGGGAATTCTTTCGCATTTTCAATTGAAAATTGAGGTAATTGAATTTGCACCAATAGAAACCATAAATTTGATACACAATAGAAGCATATTCTAGATCTTTTTTTTTCATTTTAGATAGTGAAGGGGAGTCTTCCATTCTATCCTATTCATCGGTACTGATCACGGATAGTGGAAAAATTCTTTCTTTTGTCCCAACCCACAATCTGAAATCTGAACGAGTCGCACATACACCCTAGTACATGTCCCTCGGCGCTGAGGGCATCCCCCGAGAGCGGGGGATTTGGTGACATTTCTGATTGGCTGTCTTGTGTTTCTAATAAGTTGTTTAATAGTTGGCATGTTGAATCGTATGCATAATGGGCTGGTTTAGATCGATCCTAACCGGATTATTATGAATTCTTTCTATATTCATATTCTATTTTAATATTTTATTAAAATTAATAAAATTCAAATTAATAGAATATGAAACCTCGGTAAGAAACTAAAATCTCAAATCGCGATTTGTGTGAAATTCCTGCTATTTTTTATGCAACTGCTACAAGATCAACAATTCCATGAACTTGGGCTTCTGCTGCTGACATAAAAACATCCCTTTCCATGTCTTCAGATACAACCCATAAGGGTTTGCCTGTTCTTTGTGCATAAACCCTTGTGAGGATTTCGCGCAGTTTCAGTAGTTCTTCCGCTTCCAGGACAAATTCTCCTATTTGTGCTTCATAAAAAGCAGCAAAAGGTTGATGGATCATTACCCTGATGATATAAGATAATAAAGGGTTACTTTATCTCGCATAAGAAGGTCACGAGAAGAGATAAAGAATAAAAAAAAAAGATAGAATTGAACAACCGTACAGGCATTGCTTGCGCATTGCATACGGCTCTACAAGAGAATTCACTTTTACCGAAGAAAAATAGAGAGTCTACAAAGCCTAGGTCGGTAAATGATACAATGACCACCCTTTCCTTGGGAGGAATTAAGAAAAACAAAATACTATGGTGGCTCCGTTGCTTTATTTCATCGGTGATTTAGCAATCCCAAAGTTTCTTTTTTTTTTTCAAATAAAAAAAAAGAAAAAAGAATATAATCTTTTTTTTTTTTGTCCTCTTTCATAATTCATAATAATATAAATAGCATTAAGAACCTTCTGGTGTGAAAACAAAAAAAAAGTTTGCGACACTGAAATAGGCTCCCGATAAAATCGGAACTACCCTTAATATCTCATACTACTCTTTCAATACATAATCTAATGTTAAACCGAAATAAAAAAATTTCTTATATTGAATTCGAAATGCCATGCTATTATTACTTAATATTCATATTTCATATGGCGAAGGCATAGTTTTCTTTTTTCTTTCAAATAAAATAAAAACTCATTGGCGCCAAGCGTGAGGGAATGCTAGACGTTTGGTAATTTTTCCTCCGACCAGGATAAAAGATCCCATTGAAGCGGCTAATCCCATGCATACTGTTTGTACATCTGGTCGCACAAATTGCATAGTATCATAAATAGCTATTCCGGGTATTACCCATCCGCCAGGAGAGTTGATAAACAAATACAAATCTTTGATCTCACTTTCTGTACTGAGATATACCATAAGACCGATAAGTTGATTCGAGATCTCACTATCAATATCTTGACCTAAAAAAAGTAATCTTTCTCGATAAAGTCGGTTGATTAGGATCAAATTCTATCCCTTAGGAACCGTACATGCACCTTTTGATGCATACGGTTCATCAAAAATCGCGAAAAAAAGAATCAATATGTAGATCCCATTTAACGAATAACGAAGGGGTTTTTTCTCCATTTTTCAAGAAAGATGGTTTTTTTACCCGTTTACCTATAAATAAAAAAAAAATTCATTAAACTTATCAAACTAACTTCTCATTGATGTATTCTTTCATCGGGATCCAATTCAAATCACGATAACATTCTCTTGTTCCTGAGTGGGCTTCTTTAATTCTTTTAGGTTTGTGCTCTACTCCGAGTAAAGATCTGCCCGATTTGGATTTGCACATATAGGGCAAATGCCCCCAATACCGTGTCTTTTTGCTACAACTTCCTTTTTTTTTCAATTCATTTCACGCCTTCCACAAAATATTTGACGTATTTATCAAATTATTCGATTGATTATGATTAGTAGTTTTAAATTACTCCTATTTCTAATTTATAAAATTTATAAATAGAATATGATACAAATAGTAATCATGGATATAGTACTAATTGGGTTTTTCTAAGCGGAGCCTGGATACTTCATTTTATTGGTCCAAACAAGCTAACCATAAATTATTCTAATTGATAATATTAATCTGAATACCTCCAAAGCATAGATCTAATTGCACTTTATTGCCACTTCACGCTCTAATTTTTGGATGATTTAATCAATCCTTCTTTGGTGAAACAGAGGATATCTCGATCGGGGTAGAGAACGGGGAAATCCCATAATGACCCAATGTCTCTGACAAGTCGCACTATACGTCAATCCAATTTGAACTATCCTCTCCGGGATTTCGAAAAGGGACTTTTGGAACACCAATAGGCATTAAATGAAATAAAAAAAAAATGAAGTACTCTATTTCACTTTGATGTGAAAGCGTAACAATGAATTTATTGTCTTAATAATATTATATGAATTTATTGTCTTAATAATATTATATTGGATATTGGCTTTTATTTTATTATTTTTTCGATTTTCTTTATTTTTTTGTTTTATTTTATTTGTTATTTGCGCAGATTCGATAAGTTCATAACATAAAAAAAAAAGAAGACAAAATGAATAAAGTAAAATTCTTACGAATAGGCTCTTTGAATGATGAACAAATCCGTATGCATTCGCTCATCTAAAATGGAGTCAACCTCCCATTGCGTATTGGTACTTATCTGGTATAGAATAGATCTGCTTCTCTTTGTTCCTACAAACAGAATTGTGACATTCTGACTAAAATACTAAAAAAAATGGAATCCTTTCTCCGAGATAATCCACTGAAAAAGGGAGGTCCATAACATAGTTTTTTCCAGTGCAATAAAGTTACATAGTGTCTATCTTTCGTTGATAAGGGGGTATTCCATGGGTTTGCCTTGGTATCGTGTTCATACCGTCGTATTGAATGATCCCGGTCGTTTGCTGGCTGTCCATATAATGCATACAGCTTTGGTTGCTGGTTGGGCCGGCTCGATGGCTCTATATGAATTAGCAGTTTTTGATCCTTCTGACCCCGTTCTCGATCCAATGTGGAGACAAGGTATGTTCGTTATACCCTTCATGACTCGTTTAGGAATAACCAATTCATGGGGTGGTTGGAGTATTACAGGAGGAACTATAACGAATCCGGGTATTTGGAGTTATGAAGGTGTGGCTGGGGCGCATATTGTGTTTTCTGGCTTGTGCTTCTTGGCAGCTATCTGGCATTGGGTGTATTGGGATCTAGAAATCTTTTGTGATGAACGTACAGGAAAACCTTCTTTAGATTTGCCCAAGATCTTTGGAATTCATTTATTTCTCTCAGGAGTGGCTTGTTTTGGGTTTGGTGCTTTTCATGTAACAGGATTGTATGGTCCTGGAATATGGGTGTCTGATCCTTATGGGCTAACCGGAAAAGTACAATCTGTAAATCCAGCGTGGGGTGTGGAAGGTTTTGATCCTTTTGTTCCGGGAGGAATAGCCTCTCATCATATTGCAGCAGGGACATTGGGCATATTGGCGGGCCTATTCCATCTTAGTGTCCGCCCGCCCCAACGTCTATACAAAGGATTACGTATGGGAAATATTGAAACCGTGCTTTCCAGTAGTATCGCTGCTGTCTTTTTTGCAGCTTTTGTTGTTGCTGGAACTATGTGGTATGGTTCAGCAACTACCCCCATTGAATTATTTGGTCCCACTCGTTATCAATGGGATCAAGGATACTTCCAGCAAGAAATATATCGAAGAGTCGGTACTGGGCTGGCTGAAAATCAAAGCTTATCCGAAGCTTGGTCTAAAATTCCTGAAAAATTAGCTTTTTATGATTACATCGGAAATAATCCGGCAAAGGGTGGATTGTTCAGAGCAGGTTCAATGGATAACGGGGATGGAATAGCTATTGGGTGGTTAGGACATCCTCTATTTAGAGATAAAGAAGGGCGTGAGCTTTTTGTACGTCGTATGCCTACTTTTTTTGAAACATTTCCGGTTGTTTTGGTAGACGGAGACGGAATTGTTAGAGCCGATGTTCCTTTTCGAAGGGCAGAATCGAAGTATAGTGTTGAACAAGTAGGTGTAACTGTTGAGTTCTATGGTGGTGAACTAAATGGAGTCAGTTATAGTGATCCTGCTACTGTGAAAAAATATGCTAGACGCGCACAATTGGGTGAAATTTTTGAATTAGATCGTGCTACTTTGAAATCCGATGGTGTTTTTCGTAGTAGTCCAAGGGGTTGGTTTACTTTTGGACATGCTTCGTTTGCCCTGCTCTTCTTCTTCGGACACATTTGGCATGGCTCTCGAACCTTGTTCAGAGATGTTTTTGCTGGTATTGATCCAGATTTAGACGCTCAGGTGGAATTTGGAGCATTCCAAAAACTTGGAGATCCAACTACAAGAAGACAAGTAGTTTGATACAACATTAATCTCTGATTTTGCGTCTCTATTTTCTTTTTGTAATTTGACATAGGGGTACTGGGACATCTTGATTTGAATCGCCGCCTTTTCTTTGTCTTGACTCTTGCTCTTTTTTTATCCGGGAACGCTCTAAATAAACAGATATGGAAGCTATAATTGTAAACCACGATTGAATCTATGGAAGCATTAGTTTATACATTCCTCTTAGTATCGACTCTAGGAATAATTTTTTTCGCTATCTTTTTTCGAGAACCGCCTAAAGTTCCAACTAAAAAGGTGAAATGATTTTTCATTATCTTAATTGAAGTAATGAGCCTCCCAATCTTGGGGGGCTCATTACTTCAACTAGTCCCCGTGTTCCTCGAATGGATCTCTTAGTTGTTGAGAGGGTTGCCCAAAAGCAGTATATAAGGCATACCCAGTAAAACTTACAAGTAAACCAGATATAG